CCGAGAAGGTCTACGGTTCGAGTCCGTATAGCCCTAATTGTTAATGAATTTCAAATCAAAAAATGTATTTGTATAGTGTCTAGATAGTATAGTTTTCATTTACTCATTATTGTTTGTTATTTGTAGGTGGACGGCCGGTTGCTCCATCGAGATAGAATCATTCCCGCATGCTCGAACGCAGGGATCGTTCGGAGCATGCAACTCAAAAAATGCATTTCAATGGACCCAATCCATTGGTATTTTTCCAATTTTGGATAAAAAAACCCATTATTCTTCATTAAATTTCGGGGGTGAATTACATACGAATTCTTTTTTTTTTGTTTTGTTTTTTCCTACCTAGGATAAAAGAGCTAGTGATACTCCTTTCCTTTGGTATACCTAATCCAAGTGCATTTTTTCAGTCAAAATCATGGCATGAGCCTGGCCAAAAACTCCAATCCACTCCAACCCAATTGCTCATCATTCCAAATTCCAATTCTGCCGATGCTGACCAAGAAGTTTGGAGATTCATTGGAACTTGGACGAGTTAGGAATCCCCAGACGCATGGCCCTTTTTTTTTTCGGAAGAACAACCCCAACTCATAGAAATAAAATAGAAAGGTGCGCAAACACTAATAGATTTAGGAACAACTCACATTCTATCTGAATCAATGAGTTGGGTTGCGTTGGTATTTGGTCTATCGAATCGTTCTCTAACGTGCAATTCCATTAGAAGTATCTTTATCTTATTTATAGAAGTATCTTATATTATATAGATTATTTAAAATTCGGCTGACTTTATCACTGTGCTGTACCCCATTGTGTGAGTTTGCTTCAAAAAAAAAGATTTTTACTGATATGATAACCCATTGGGTGGGGGGGTCTGACTTTTTTTATGGGCTTATAGATGTTATTCGATTAACAAGTATTTCCATCCATTTCGGGCCCGTTTTGAGTACTAGTACTAAAGCTCGGCTCGGGGTTTGGAATGATTCTTTCACGACTTCGAATTCTAATTCTATTTTTTTGGGGGATGCAGTCGAGATAGTACAAGGTCAAAGCCTGTAATGTAATTGAGGGATAGGAACTGTGAATTGTTAGTTATATGTAAGGGTTCCTTACAATTCAACGCATTGAATCAAATCTATTAAGTCTAGGAGAAGAGATAATAATCGAATCGGTCAATGTCTTCTGTTTCTCTATCGAATCAATAGAAGAAAGAATCTTCTATATTGAATCTTAATGACAAGAATATATCAATACAATTTGAGTTTCTTATATTGATATCATATTCGTTTTGTTTTTTCAAATTTCACATCACATAATCGAATTATATATCATAAATAAATAAATCATATGAATTTCTCATATGAAATTCAATTATGTCTTAAGTCTTAATCTTCTAGAATGAATCTTCTAGAATATAGGATTCCAAACGATATATGATTCTAAAATGAATCAAACTGAATCTAAATTCAAATAAAATTGAAAAAAAAAAAAGAAAAATAAAGAAAAGAGAAAATTTCATGAAATTGAAAATTCAATTAAAAGAAAAATAGGTAAAAATAAAACAGAAAATATATCTATTTCTATTCTAAATATATCTATTTCTATTCTATATAAAATAGATATATATATATATATTCTATATTATATATTCTATTATTTATTATATTCGAATTTTTTCTATAGAAATCCTTATTAAGATTAATAATAATCTATTATTAATATAAGTAATATAAGATTCTATTAATATTAATAGAATTCGAAAATACTAATAATAATAATATATATAAATAAATAAGAATATAATTTGAATAAGGTAAAGAAAATCAAAAGATTATTCTATATTCTATTATTTATATTAACTATATATAGAATATATAGAATATAAAACAATATAAAAGATTTCGAATTTTTGAAATTCTTGACTTTTTTTTTTATTTGAATGCTTTCTCTTTAGAGAGAACCCGAGGTGAGATGAAAGCGAAAGAGTTTTCTTTGTTTTGTATAAGAGCATAACAGAAATAATATGATATGTCTATATTCTATTGAAATAGAATCCAAAATCGAATCGAAGGAAGTCTAAATAGGATTCCTTTCGATCGATGAATCTTGAAACGAGACATGACCCACAACAAACAAAGAAAACTGAGCAATTCGATCAAAATGAATTGTTATTTTGCCTAAACGGTTATGGATCAATTCAAAATTCCAATTTGAATTGACTAATCCGGTATATTTTCCACATTCATAGGAGTGCATCTATGTTTCTGCTTCACGAATATGATATTTTCTGGGCATTTCTAATAACATCAAGTGTTATTCCTATTTTCGCATTTCTAATTTCCGGAGTTTTGGCCCCAATTAGCGAAGGACCGGAGAAACTTTCTAGTTATGAATCGGGTATAGAACCCATGGGGGATGCTTGGTTACAATTCCGAATACGTTATTATATGTTTGCTCTAGTTTTTGTTGTTTTTGATGTTGAAACGGTTTTTCTTTATCCGTGGGCAATGAG